TTGAAATTTGCAGCAAATCTAAAAATTCATTTCGGATAATTGAACCTTCTCAAACTGTTTCTTCTTTAGAACCAAAAAGATTTGTGCTAAAATAACAGATGCCAGGAAGAACAAAAGACCTTGGACACGGAATGGATCTTGAAGTACTATTTCAGCATCCCCTTGCCCAAATCCACCCACATTAGGATTACTCGTTAATGGCTGATCAAGTTTGATGGATTCGCCCTCTGAAACGAGAAGCTCTGGCCCTGGAGGAATAATATCAACCACTTGACGCCCATCTAACGTATCCGCTATAGTTATTTCATATCCCCCCTTTTCTTTTCGGATGATTTTACTTACTCTACCAGCCGCTGTAGCGTTATAAACTGTATTGTTACTCTTGTTCCCGTCGGGATAAATTTGACCCCTTCCTCTGTTCCCCCCCACATATATGGGATATTTTAAGAAGTGAACATCTTTATTATTAGCGGGATCTGGGGAAAGAATAGGAAAAGTTATTTCACTATATTTCTGACCAGGAATAGGGCCTATAACAAGAATATTTTTTTTAGTGGGTCGATAGCTCTGAAAAGAAAGATTACCTATCTTTTCTTTCATCTCGGGGGAAATACGATCCGGGGGTGCTAATTCAAATCCTTCCGGTAAAATAAGAACAGCACCCACATTCAACCCCCCCCTTTTTCCATTAGCAAGAACTTGTTTCACTTGCGTATCATAAGGAATTCGAACAACTGCTTCAAATACAGTATCAGGAAGTACTGCTTGCGGAACCTCAATCTCCACGGGCTTATTAGCTAAATGGCAATTGGCGCATACAATACGCCCGGTTGCTTCGCGCGGATTTTCATAACCCTGCTGAGCAAAAATGGGATACGCATTTGAGATAGATGCGTGAGTGATGATATATATCATAAATGATACGGAAATAGATCGAATAATTTCTTTCTTTATCGTGATCCAAGAAAAAAAAAGGTTATTTTTAATTTGCATAGGCCAATCATTGATCCCAAAAATTTTTACAATAAAATTAGGTAGGTCACTCGGATAGTTCCCTATCCACAAGTCTGCTATTTACGTAAATTCTTTTATGCGAATAAAAAATATTCGCGGGGAAATCCCCGTAGGTTAGAAGGAGTGGGTATGTCTGAAAAGGCTTTGCTTATGTCCAAAGTCAGAAATATTCGAGTTGGATCAGTCATTCATTGAATGATAAATCACTACAAGTGATGGAGATAGACGATTTAAATAATGGAAGATCCAATATTTGAAAATTGTGTCTATAATGACTGGAAAAGTAGAAACAAGGCCAGATATAATTTTCTCATTATGAACAAATCCAAAATCTTTGTAGACATAGCCAATCATTAGTTCCCAACCATGGGGCGAATGGAATCCGATACATAAATCAGTTAATAAAAGAATAGAAAAAGCTTTTATTGTGTCACTTAAATTATATAGAAATTCTTGAACCCAAGAGTTAAGAATAAGAAGTTCTTCATTACCTAGAATTGAATAAGCACTTAAAATAATGAAACAGATTATATTTGTCGAGAAGTGCAAAATCGTATGGATATGATCCTCATTGTTTATCTTTATCAATTGGATCGTTTCTTTGTGGATTCCTATATGAGCCCTTTGCAACCCTATTTCCGGGTATTCTTTTATTATTTCGTCCAATAGTAAGAGTTCTTCTAATTCGATGAATTTTTCTAGAATACTCTTTTCTTGCATATCAGTCAAAAACGTTTCGGATTGTGTAGTATTCCACCAATCAGTAACCCAAGATTCAACACTTTTGTTAAATGAAAGAGAAACCCCCCAAGGCAAAAATACTATAGATATAACAGCAAGAAAAGGGAGAAATGCTTTCTTTTTTTCCATTTTTTCATTTTTGTGAACTCGTCTCATTCTTCGAATCTATGCGCTGCAATCTACTGTTTTTATTAAACATAAGTTCTATTCTAAGGCATCGAACCCCGAAATCTATCTTTTTTATTTCCGATTATCAATCTAGCACGAATATAGAATAAGAAAGAGTCAAAAGAAATAATAAAAATCTTGTTTACAGATAATCTAATTGATACAATTTGAAACTGCTTCGCGTTCTCGATGAATGCTAAAGCGAGACTTAAAAAAAGAAAACAAACACTTCAAGGAATAGTATTCCGATTTCGACTTAAAAGAACTCCCCCTTTCTTTTTTTATTTATAGAAGTATTTTGATTTGCTATTTCATTTCAAAATACTTCAATTGGTACGCGCAAAAAATAGGCCAATTTGGAAGCTTTTTGCTCAATTTCACCCAGGGTCAAATTCTCATCAGTACGCGTCAATGGAATGGCTCCCTGTCCTTTGATTTCCATATAAAGGATACAACGAGGATAAATGCCTTCTTTAACTTCTATTCTGATCGACTGAATATCCTTCATACGGAATCGTAGGAAGATACGACGCTTTTTCCCAGGAAATCCCCAACGAAAAATACACACTATTCCTTCGTTTAAATCGAATCGATCATAGCCACTCCCCACATTCCACGAAATTGTGCACCACAAATAGGAACTAATAAAGAGACCCGCGATCCCGTAGAAGGACATCACGATCCCTTGTGGCAAAAAAATAATTTGCTGATCGGGAACTAAAGATATCAAATTCTTACCGAGATAGCTGGAAGTTCCAACTAAGACGAATCCTAATGAACCTAAAAAAAGGATCAAAGCCCAGAAGAAATTACTTAGTTTTCGAGACCCCACTATACGTTCTATCCATATATGTTCGAATCGCCAATTCATATTAGACCTAGTTGCATTTTTTTTTTTTTATTGGATTGGAGAACCCTTTTGTTTCTGAAGTAACTCTCATCAACTAGTGCCATTCGCATGGAACCCTTTCCTTTAGAAAAAATCGGAGTAATTCGTCGAATGGGTTAGGTATGTATAAAATAAAAGAATATCACTTTTTAGGCTCTTCGAGAAATATCTACATACATAGAGATGGATCGACTTTCCGTTTCAGGTATCTGCTTCTGCTTCCAATCTATTTTCAAATAATTCAATATTTATTTCCCTATATTGATTGTTTGTATATTTTGAGCATCTATTTACGGATATAGAAGAGCTGCGTCATTTATGCCCCTATGTTATACCATAACATACTTTACTAAATGTACATCTGTATTAGCTATCTCTAAGTCTTGAAAAAAAAATGGATGAGATTTGAACCCATCAGATCTAAGAAATCTTGTTTTTTTGAACATGAAGAAATAAAGAAGCCATTGCAATTGCCGGAAATACTAGTCCTACTAACGGCACAAAAATAGAGGGTAAGCTATTGAGAGTTGTCATAGAATGGGTACCTCGATTGAATATTTAGACCTGGTATTACTATAAACATATCTTATACTAATTCTTAGTAGTATTCTATACTAATTCGTATATCTAAGTGAGTATTCTATATAATAGAAATAATAATAATACAACTAATAGAATAGAAATCAAATTCTTAGAGATATTATTATCTATTATTATCAACTAGAAATCAAAATGAAATAATGAAATAGAAAATAGAGAAATTCACGAGATTAAATAAATTGAAATTAATTCAATCCAATATTATCTTATTTCTCTTTCGATATGAAAGATATAAATAGATGGATGAGAATCCAGTCTTGGCTGAAAATTGAATTCAATTCCAATTTTGATATTCAATTTTATTTAGAGTTAAAATGAATATCAAAATCGAAATAAAGAATTTCTTCAAAATTGAATCTCGGAACTATTCCGTTATAATTTTGAATTCAATCCAACAGTTTTTAGTAAAAAAATAGGGACTTAGGAGGAGATTCGAGTAGAAAGAAAAGATACTCTATATCGATATTTTCGATTTTCTCTATTTGAATTCGCGATACATACGCAACAAGAAGGAAAGACGACCCGCGGTTTCTTTTTCGTGCCTAATTGGAATTTCACAGAAAAAAGAATTTTTTTTTTACTTATGTTGTTAAAAGAGGTTTCTTTCCCGACCCCTAATCAGGAAGACCATTAAAAAATAAAGAATTTTTTTGAGAATTCTTTAGAAAAAAAAAAAAAGAAAAATGGATTTTTACTTTGATTCCAATAAACTATCTATTAGTTTTGCTCGCTACAAAGAAAAAAAAAAAGAACTAAAAAAGAAATGAATTTAGGATCCGGTTTTACTTCCACGGAAAAAAGGAGTGAAGCCTAAATAACTCACTCAGAACACCCTTTAAAGGATTACGTGGTACGATTAAATCGACTAAGCCCTTATGGAATAAATATTCAGCCACTTGTGAATCCTCGGGTACTGTCTTATTCAATGTTTGTTCAATTACTCTTTTACCTGCGAATGCAATGTATGCATTAGGTTCGGCGATAATGATATCGCCCAGCATTCCAAAACTAGCCGTCACTCCACCCGTAGTAGGAGATGTAAGGATTGATACATAGAATAACTTTTTATGGGATTGATAATCATACAAAGCAGCAGATATTTTAGCCATTTGCATTAAGCTCAAACTTCCTTCTTGCATCCGTGCTCCTCCCGAAGCACATACTAGAATAAGGGGTAATAATTTTTTGGTAGCATACTCGATTAAACGGGTGATTTTCTCGCCTACGACGGATCCCATACTACCCCCCATAAACTGAAAATCCATAACGCCAATTGCTACGGAAATGCCATTTAGTCGACCTGTGCCTGTTTGAACAGCTTCAGTTAAGCCTGTCTTTCTTTGATAAGAATCAATACGATCTTTATAAGGTTCCTCCTCGGAATGAAATTCAATGGGATCCAGAGAAACCATATCTTCATCCATAGGATTCCAAGTCCCTGGATCAATCGAAAGTTCGATTCGGTCTGAACTATGCATTTTCAAATGATATCCACATTGTTCACAAATATTCATTTTGGACTTCAAAAATTTCTTATAATTTAATCCATAACAATTTTCACATTGAACCCACAAGTGCCTATATGTTT